ATTCTACATCTTGGAACCAAGCCAATTTTGGGGCAGCTTTGTGATAATGGAACCAACCGGCAAAAAGCATTAACGAGGCAAAAACCAATGCACCAATTGCGGTACAATAGAGTTGTAATTCACTAGTTATTCCAGATGCTCGCCAAATTTGAAAAAAGCCGGAGGTTATTTGTATTCCTCGGAAACCCCCTCCCACATCACCATTCAATATTTCTTGACCTACTATTGGCCAAACTACCTGGGCACTTGGTCCAATATGAGTAGGATCACTTAGCCATGCTTCATAATTGGAAAAACGGGCACCATGAAAGTACATGCCACTCAACCAAAGAAAGATAATGGAGAGTTGACCGAAATGAGCACTAAAAACTTTTCGGGAGATCTCCTCCAAATCACTGGTATGACTATCGAAATCGTGAGCATCAGCATGTAGATTCCAGATCCAAGTGGTGGTATCAGGGCCCTTAGCTATTGTTCTTGAAAAATGGCCGGGTCTCGCCCATTCCTCGAAAGACGTTTTTATAGGATCCCTATCCACAAGAATTTTCACTTCTGGTTCCGGCGAACGAATAATAGTCATTAAGTCCTCCTCTTTCCGGACAACACATACAAAGAGACTTGCCAAGAGTCAAGTTTTTAATGAACCTTTGAAAGATAGATATTTTCTTTATGATGAGTCCTTTTCTATCTATCATCCATCTATTTTTTTTTGAGTTATTCACTAGAGCAATTATGATATTGAAGTCGATCCGAGGCAAGTGTTCGGATCTATTATGACATAAGCATTAGGTGCACAATGGACTATTTATATATATATTCGAAAATACCTTCTCGGTATTACGAATAATCTCTTTTTTCCTCAACCTAGTGTTCAACGTGAAACATGCTGCCAGTTCTCATACTGGATAGAACAGGATCGAACCTAGTTTATTTCTATCTTAGGGTATCAAAATCTATCTATAATAGATCTACTTTCGATTTCCAGGATTTCTTTTTCAAATCCTTCAACTTCTTTTTGTAATTCGTCGATTTTTCCCTCCTTCTTTATCTAGTTAATGAGACATTCTTCATGAATAGAATGTATTTTTATCATACTCTTTTTGATTTGCAGGATTTCTTTTTCGAATCCTTGGATTTCTTCTTTCCAAATCCGGATTTGGTTTATATATCCATTCATTGATTCCCCGAAATAGAACTAATCTTCCCATTGCGTATTAGCACTTATCGGGTATAGAATAGATCTGCTTCTCTTTGTTCTTACGAACAGAGTTGTTCTGTTATTCTCAATGGAATGAAATCAATATTCACGCTTTCTGATACAGAATCTACTGAAAAAAGAGTTTAGCTACACAATATAGAGCCTTCTTATTGAATGCGAGAAAAGAAAGCGACATAGTCTCTATTTCTCTTTGATAAAGGGGTATTTTCATGGCTTTGCCTTGGTATCGTATTCATACTGTCTGTCGTATTGAATGATCGCGGTCGATTGCTTTCTGTTCATAGAATGCACACAGCTCTAGTTGCTGGTTGGGCCGGTTCGATGGCTTTATACGAATCAGCAGTTTTTGATCCCTCTGACCCCGTTCTTGATCCAATGTATAGATTATGATTATACCTTTTTGAGATTATGAGGATACCTCTTATGTTAAGCATCCATGGCTGAATGGTTAAAGCGCCCAACTCATAATTGGCAAATTCGTAGGTTCAATTCCTACTGGATGCACACTAATGGGAACGTTCAATAAGTCTATCGGAATTGGCTCTGTATCAATGGAATCTCATCATCCATACATACATAAGGCGAATTGATATAGTATATTCATACCATAACATAGGAACAGTAAGAACTAGAATTCTGATCGATACTGAACTCATAAGGAAGAAAATGGATTTATGGATGGAATCCAATATGCAATAGTTACAGGAAAAGGTCTTCGGTTATTGGGGAAGAATCAATATACTTCGAATATCCAATCAGGATCCGCTAAGCCAGAAATCCAGTATTGGGTCGAACTCTTCTTTGGTGTTAAGGTATTAGCTATGAATAGTCATCGACTCCACTGAAAGGGTAGAAGAATGGGACCTATTATGGGACATACAATGCATTACAGATGTATGATCATTACGCTTCCACCGGGTTATTCTATTCTACCTCTTCTAGAGATTCTAGAGAAAAGAACTTCAAGAAAAATACTTCATAACACGGCAATACATTTATACAAAACTTCTAGCTCAAGTACACGCAATGGAGCCGTAGACAATCAAGTGAAACGAAATAATTTGATCTATGGACAGCATCGTTGTAGTAAAGGTCGTAATGCCAGAGGAATCATTACCGTAAGGCATAGAGGGGGAGGTCATAAGCGCCTATACCGTCAAATCGATTTTCGACGGAATCACAAAGACATATCTGGTAGAATTGTAACCATAGAATATGACCCTAATCGAAATACATACATTTGTCTTATACACTATGGGGATGGTGAGAAGAGATATATTTTACATCCCAGAGGGGCTATAATTGGAGATACCATTGTTTCTGGTACAGAAATTCCTATATCAATGGGAAATGCCCTACCTTTGAGTGCGGTTTGAACTATTGATTTACGTAATTGGAAGTAACCAATTAGGTTTACGACGAAACCTAGAAATCGATCACTGATCCAATTAGAGTACCTCTATGGGATAGACCTCAACAGAAAACTGTTGAGTAACGGCAGCAAGTGATTGAGTTCATTAGTTTCTCATAGAAAATTATTGACTCTAGAGATATGGTAATATGGAGAAAATTGTTTGAAGCACGCACAGAACCGGAAGCGCCCCTTGTTTCAAAGCGAGGAGGACGGGTTATTCCCATTTCATTTGATGGTCAGAGGCGAATTGAAAGTGAAGCAGTGCTAATAAAGATCCCCCGGGGGAAAGATAGGGATGTCTCCTACGTTATCCATAATATGTGAAAGTATCGACGTAATTTCATAGAGTCATTCGGTCTGAATGCTACATGAAGAACATAAGCCAGATGACGGAACGGAGAGACCTAGGATGTAGAAGATCATAACATGAGTGATTCGTTGGATTCCACTCATGTGATACTTCATTATACGATGAAAAGATCCATTTTTTTGATATATCATCATATACATCTAGAAAGCCGTATGCTTTGGAAGAAGCTTGTACAGTTTGGGAAGGGGTTTTGATTGATAAAAAAGAAGAATCTACTTCAACCAATATACCCTTAGGCACAGCCATACATAATATAGAATTCACACATGGAAAGGGTGGACAATTAGCTAGAGCAGCAGGTGCTGTAGCGAGGGTAATTGCAAAAGAGGGTAAATCGGCCACATTAAGATTACCATCTGGGGAGATCCGTTTGATATCCCAAAACTGCTTAGCAACAGTCGGACAAGTGGGGAATGTTGGAGTGAACCTCAAAAATTTGGGTAGAGCTGGATCGAGGTGTTGGCTAGGTAAACGTCCTGTAGTAAGAGGACTAGCTATGAACCCTGTGGACCATCCCCACGGGGGCGGTGAAGGGAGAGCCTCAATTGGTAGAAAAAAACCCACAACTCCTTGGGGTTATCCTGCACTTGGAAGACGAACTAGGAAAAGGAAAAAATATAGTGATAGTTTGATTCTTCATCGCCGTAAATAGGAATCGAATTTTGCGAATTCGAGAGATGAAGATGAAATAGTTTGATGGGCGAACGACGGGAATTGAACCCGCGCATGGTGGATTCACAATCCGCTGCCTTGGTCCACTTGGCTACGTCCGCCCCCTATCTAGCTAAAGGATTTGATCATTTTTGATTCATCATTATTGTATTTATTCTGACCTCCATACTTAGATCGAGATATTGGACATAGAATGCCGATCTTGAACTAAAGATGTCAAATCAAAAAAAGGAGGAATCTATCTGTGATACATCCAACCAAAATAATAATTGTAGAAAAAAAAACATTTGTAGCTAAGCATTTATCGGAAAAAATGCAAAAAATCAAAAAGGGCAAAGAAATAATAGTCACTTGGTCTCGGGCATCTACCATTATCCCCCGAATGGTTGGCCATACAATGGGAATTCATAATGGAAAGGAACATCTCCCTATTTATATAACAGATTCTATGATAGGTCACAAATTGGGAGAATTTGCGCCTACTCGGACTTTCGCGAGAGATGTAAGATCTCAAAATAACGATCAAAAATCTGTAATGAAGAAGAAGAAAAAGAAATAGATAGAAATAGGAATCCAACAAAAAAAAAAATAGAAAAATACTCAAAATTTTCACCTACAGAATCATAGAATGATCTTTCTTATTTAATATTTCACAGACGAATTACTAGTTATTCATTTAAAAATTAAAAGTTTATAATAGTCTTAATTCAATAAAAAATTTCAAATAAAATGAGATTCTATACTAAAAAGTAAAATAAATAATCTTGAACAACATATGTCTTTCACATAAAAAAATAAAAAAAAAAAAAAATTCTAATGGCAGTTCCAAAAAAACGTACTTCTATATCAAAAAAGCGTATTCATAGAAATATTTGGATAAAAAAAGGATATTTAATTACAACAAAAGCTTCTTCTTTTTTAACAAAATTTATTTATATAAAAAATTCAAAAAGTTTTATTAAAAAACAACCAAACCAGAAAGTCTTTGGTTTTTTTTTTAAAGAACCTATTCAGTCAACAGATATAGACAAAAATATTATAGATTAAATAAAGAAAAAAAATTTTAAAAATTCCTTATTTTCTATTTTTATTTTATATATATATATAAATAAATATAGAAAAATATATTCTTTCTAAGAAATATATATATACCTAATTTGTTTTTATGTAGCTATCAATCAATTGTTCACAATAGAAAAATATGAAATTTTTTTTTCTATTGTGAACAATATAATATATTTTTTACAAAGATTATATTTTTTTATTATATACTTATTGAAAGTTAAAAAAATGAATTAATTTGCTAAATATTATTATAAATTTTTAACAACTAAGTTTTGATATTTAATTCTTGACAATTCTTTATGAATTGATTATTATTTTAAGTAGGCCGCCATGGTGAAATTGGTAGACACGCTGCTCTTAGGAAGCAGTGCTAACTGCATCTCGGTTCAAGTCCGAGTGGCGGCATTCTCTAAAAGTGATACAATAGATTCAAAAATTGAAATATATTTAATAATTCTCAATTTAAGATTTTATAATAAAAACTATTTTATAATGTTTACAACTTTAGAACATATATTGATTCATACTTCTTTTTCAATTACTTCAATTGTAATTTCCATTTATATGATGACCTTATTAATTTGTCAAATTATTGAATTACATAATTCACCAGAAAAAGGAATGATAGCTACTTTTTTTTCTACATCAGGATTTTTAATTTCTCGTTGGATTTCTTTAAAACATTTTCCATTAAGTAATTTATATGAATCTTTAATTTTTCTTTCATGTACTTTTTGCATTATTCATATAATTCCCAGGATTCAAAATTATCAACATGAATTAAGCACAATAACTGTACCAAGTACAATAACTGTACCAAGTACGATTTTGACTCAAGGTTTTGCCACATCGGGTCTTTCAACTGAAATGCATGAACCTGCAATATTAGTACCTGCTCTACAATCTCAATGGTTAATGATGCACGTAAGTATGATGTTATTGAGTTACGCAACTCTTTTATGTGGATCTTTATTATCCATTGTTCTTTTAGTTATTATATTAAAAAAAAAAATAAATCCTTTTTTTATTAGTAAAATAAACTATTGGAATAAAACGATAAATATTTTAAAAAATATCCCTTTTTTTTTACTTCAAAATTACTACAAATATGATTTAATTGAACGTTTAGATTATTTAAGTTATCGTTTTATTAGTATTGGGTTTACTTTTTTAAGTATTGGTATTCTTTGTGGAGCAGTCTGGGCTAATGAAGCTTGGGGATCTTATTGGAACTGGGATCCCAAGGAAACTTGGGCATTTATTACTTGGACAATATTCGCAATTTACTTACATATTAGAACAAATTTAAATTGGAAAGGTAAGAATTCTGCACTTGTAGCTTCTGTTGGATTTATTCTTATTTGGATATGTTACTTTGGAATTAATCTTTTAGGAATAGGTTTACATAGCTATGGTTCATTCATTCAAATTGAGATATAATTAAATAAATTATATACATATATTAAGTATTATATATTTAAAAATATTTAAAATAAAAAATCTTTATACATTAAGCTTTTTTTTTAGTTTTTGAGAATCGTTTAAATGATTCTCAAAAACTTAGGCTCAATTGAACTCCACCAAAAGAAAAGTTTTCGTTTTTTTGTTTTCAGAGAGAAAAAAGTAAGGATAAATACCAATTCCTATTAATGGAAAAAAAGAAAGATTGAAAGAAAGAATTCTCGTGGTCCTGAATCTAAATAAAAAAAATTGGAGTTGGGAATTTTAAATAACGTATATCCATAGAACATCTATCGTAACATAGATAATAAATAAATAGGAGTCAATATTATTCCAATAGCTATTACTAAACAAGTCATTTTGGCCTAGTACTAGTAAGGAATCCTAAAAATATCACTAATTCTGCAATAAAAGCACTGATTCCTGGTAATGCAAGATAAGCCATAGAGAAATTACTGAACATAATAAATGTTTTTGGTTTTTATATAGATATTCCTCCCATTTATTAAAGATAAACAAGACGCATTCTATCACAACTAACTGATTCCCAAGTATAGCATCAATAAATCGATGATAAAGCATTTTTAAAATAGGCCCATTGAGTCCCATGTTGGTTATAGAATCAATTCCTATAATTATAAAACCATATGAAATAAAGAAGAATATGCTATTATCTTTTTTAAATTTTGTTGACCAAAAAAAGTGAAAGCTACATAATTAATTTGTATCATTCCTATTATTACTATTACCGGGCAAAAAGAAAATATAGAATGGGCGTGAGGTAATAATTCCATATTGATCCAAATCAATCCACATGCTCCCTTTTTTCAAAAAATACCAGCTAATATATGTGCTGTATTGTGCTTCTCCATTAGTATCTGATAACCGCGTATGTAGGGGTATATCCATGAATTTGAAAGTATATGCAATAAGGAAACCAGAGTAAAATATTATTTCTAATGCAATAGGATATGATTAATGAATTAATCTTTCAAAATGGAATCTTAGTTTATTTGAACCATATAAACCAATACTTATAATTCCTATTAACACAAGGAAATAAAGCCTCCTGCAGTGTATAAAATAAACTTAGTAACTGAATAAAGACGTTTCTTCTCCCCCCCCACACATTGATAAAAGTTAAGTAAACAGGAATTCATTCTAACTTTTACATTATCAAACAAAAGTAAAAGGTCTTGAGAAGAAAATAATTCTATTTGACCGCTATACATTGCTAGCATCAGACAATAGAAGAACTGGTAACTTCAAGTAACTGGCCCAGCAGCTAAACTAACTAAAGTAGTAATAAAAAAATCCTATCAGTAAAATAGGTTCTATGGAAAGTCCATCAATTCCTAATCTCCAGTGGAAATAAAATATATTTATCCATTTTCAATATTCCTTCAATTGGATTAATGTATTATCAAATTGAAAATGATAGGAGAATACATAACATAAGCTATTACAAGGGATTATAACAAACATATACATAGAATATAGCATCGATATATCTGAATTCCCTTTATGAGGAAAAAAAGTCATGATAAAGGCGCAATATGTTTTGACGAGAAAAACCCGTACTCAAAATAATAGATTTCATGAAATATGAGCTTTTTTGGTAAATTAGGAATCAAATGAATGATTAAAGTGAAACTTTTTTTTGTAACGTATCAATAAGCTAGAGCCATGCTACGAGTTGTTTCAGATCCTAAATAAACACGGATACTCAAAAAATCTGTTGGACAGGCAGATTCGCACCTTTTACAACCTACACAATCTTCGGTTCTTGGTGCGGAAGCAATTTGTTTGGCTTTACATCCACCCCAAGATATCATTTCCAATACATCTGTAGGACAAGCTCGAACACATTGAGTACACCCTATGCAGGTATTATAAATTTTTACTGAATGTGACATTGAATCTATAAATTATAGTTTTGAATATAAACAATTTTCGATCTGGTCAAAATAACTAAATGAATCCATTATATTCGAAATACCAGATGAAGCAGTGATTTATCAAAAATTGAACAATCAATATAATAGAATCTGTTTAAAAAAAAAAAAAAGACCAAAAGACTTTCAATTTGATCTCAACAATGGAATTGTAGATAGTAATATGAATTTATTCACCAAATGACTATAATTAGTTAATATATTAATATAATATATTCAATTCCAAATTTCAATAAATAATGATACATAATGAATTATAAAAAAAATAAAATAACAAATTGGAAATCCTTTTTTTATCTTTTTTTTTATCCACAAAAAGAAAATTTGGTTTGGTTTGGATATATTGTTTATATTATTTTATTTGATTTGTAAATATTTGAAGTTTTTTTTTTTATTTTTTTCAAAAGATAATATTTGTTTATTTTATTTTGATATATTTCTTTATTTCCCTATGAGTTCTATGCTTGTTACAAATTTTCTCTATTCTAAATCGTTAAATTGACTCTCATCCTGGCAATCTGCCTCAAACTCATCTTCCTCATCTCGCACAAGCTTCTCCAAAGATTGGCGTTTCTGCTCTATCTCTATGCTATTTTTTTCCTTCCTATGCATAAAATAACTGTAAAAAAAAAAAGTCATTAAAGAAATGAGCAAAAAACTGCAATATACACTTGTAGGAGTCAAACGGATGTTTTGATATCTTAACTTCGTTTTCAAAAAATCTTTCATTAGCGAAAATAGACCTACCATTTGGTTTTCGTCCGTCGTCATATTTGTGACCTCCTATTTTGTATGAAAATTGGTTTTATAAAGACTTTTCATATCATATTCAAATGAGAGGCCCTCCCTTGATTGATTATACCCTCTCTTGATATACGTCAACGAAAATAAGGCCAGACCAGATAATAGTGTGTCTTAATTAACTGAATTTATGAAGTATCTTTCTATTTGATTGATATTTTTCTATAAAGTCCAGTGATGCAAAAAATGCGGTTCCTATTCAAAGAAAAAAATGCAATGATTTTTGGAAAGAAATCCATTGAAGCTATGAGTTTTCAGGCTCATTACTTCAATGAATACTAAATTACTTGAATGAATACTAATGGGATTTTCATGTCTAATTCGAACTTTTTTTTTCATAAGTCTGAATATGCATCACAATCGTTAGATTTGCAAACTTTGGAAATAGCACACTTCAAGAAATCTCATTTTCTTTGAAAAATGAACGGGTTAGTGTGAGCTTAATCCATGCCGAAGGGGAATGGATTCCGTGAAAGATAGAATGAGTAATATAGAAAACTATTGATTTTCATCGTTATTCTTACCCTCATTATCATACTGATAATCCCCCTCAAACTCATCGTTCTCAGGATGAGAATCCCCTTCTTTTCCATACTTAGCATCACCCTCGTTCTCATTCGCACTCACATCCTTATTCTCAACGTCATTCTCATGTTTTGGTGAAAATACAGCTACAATTGTTGAAAAGAAATCTATAATTGGTGAAAAGAAAGCTAAAATTTTGCAAAAGAAATCTAGAATTGATGAAAATACACCTACAATTGGTGAAAATACATCTACAATTGGTGAAAATACAGCTACCATTTGGTTTTCGTCCGTGATCATATTTTGGATCTCCTATTAAGACTCAAAAAAAGAATGCAGTTCAAATCCTAGATGTAAAAATATAAGAAGGTAAGAAAGATAGACCCTACCTCTCCATCGGTAAGTGTTACTGATACAGTCAATCAAAAAATCATAAAGAAATGTCAAAAGATTCAATAGACAACATTCTATACATTATATCTATAAAGATTGGATTTGTCAATAGAAAATTGCTATTT